ATATTTTCATTTATTCATATTTAGAATTATATATTAATATGAATAAAATAAAGACCAAATGTTATTAAGATGTATTATTAAGATATTATTATCAAATAATATTAATTTAATATAAATAATTAACTAAATTGATTTTTATTAATAATATGAATCTAATTCAATCAAAAGGTATTGGTATATTCTTTTCATTAAGATCCAGATAAAAAATTATTGCTTCTATTGATTAGATATGGAAGCAGAGTGCATTGATCGATTCTATCTATTATCTTTCCTTGTCCAAGATTGAATAGATTTGATTCACTGGGTTAATTGCAAGGAACTCTTGCATATAACAACTCATAGATTCCTATCCCAAAATTATGGGCTTTGAACTTATACTATGCTCGACTTGCGCCCAAAAAAAGAAAATTGAGTTATGAAATTAGAGCGCGAAGTCTTGAAACTTGAAAGAATCATTCTAAATACCGATCTTTAGTACTCAAAATGGGTCCGAAATGACTGGATATTAATCAAATAAGAATAATACCAATACCTAGTAAGATCAACTACTAGTAAGACAAACTAATGGGTTAGGTTTCATATCAGTAAAAATCTTGATTTTGAAGCAAACCTATACACTGGGGCGCAGCACAGTGACAGAATCAGCCGAATGAATCGTAAATGCTCTGATCTATAGAAGAGATTTCTAATGGAATCGCGCGTTAGCCGACGATTCAACAGACCAAATGCTAAAACCAACTCACGGAAATCGAAAGGATGCAAACACTAATAGATTTAATTAAGACCAGACCAATTCATTATCTTTGAAAAAAAGAGGGTTGTTTTTCCGCAAAATAAAGGCGATGAGTCGGGTGGTTCCTAACTCGCCCAAGTTCAAACATACCCTCAATCTTCTTGCATAAAGTCAGCATCAGTAGAATTGGAATTAGGAACGATGAGCAATTAGGTTGGAGTATATTGGGATACAAATATTTATAAATATTCTATAGCCCGGTCCAAGATCCGCGTGATTTACTATTCGATATTTGATATTTGATTCCATTCGGCTTGGGTCTGATTGTAGTTTTTAGCCGGGCTCATGTCATGAGTTTGGCTTAAAAAATTCACTTATATTGGGTATACCGAGGATATACCAAAGAAAAGGAGTATCACTAACTCTTTGATCGTGGGTAGGAAGGAAAAATTCGTATGTATGTAATTGACTCACGAGGATTTCTCAAGAAGAATGGGTTTGTTTATCCGAAATTGGAAAAATGCCGATTGGGTCCCTTCATTTTTTTTTAGTTTTATGCTTTGAACGATCCCCGAAGAACGAGCATGTGGGCATGATTCTATTTCGATGGAGCATGCAACCGGCCAGCTACAAACAATAATGAGGAAATGAAAACTATACAAAATAAAAAAATTCAATTAAAAAAAAAATGAATTCCAAAATTAGGGCTATACGGACTCGAACCGTAGACCTTCTCGGTAAAACAGATCAAACTTATTAGTACCGAAATGATTCGAACTGTTTCAAAGACCCAACATGCATTTTTTTTTGCATTGGGCTCTTTCATCAACTGATATAGATATCAGCTAGTCCGCCATTTTTTTCTTCACAGAAAGGTACCGAGATGGCTCCACGTGCTCTGATTTAGTATTTGTATTTCTGTCCAGGAGCAATACCAAAGTGTTTCAAAGAAGAATTACCTTGACGTAGGTCTGCCTCTGGCCTAGATCAACCTAAGTGAATTTAAGTTAAATGGAGTCTCTATCGCTCTGCCCAAAGCGTCAAATATGAAACTTCATACACCTTAAAGTTCATAGGACGAAAAGAGATTTTTTTGAGGTCCTTGTACTCATTATGCCTAGCATTGAATGGACTGGGTATTCACCTTATCAATTATCAAATCTATGGCGGGTTCTTTTTAGCGCCTAAAATGGCACCGGAATTGGACCAATCAAATATTTGTCAGGCTATTGTTCTCTTGTTCCCTCGAATCCATGGAGTAAGACATAAATTTCTCAACTCAACAACTCAATAAGAGAAATTCTGTTGATTGCATGATGGACTCCTCTGAAAAAACATTGGCGCGCGTGTAAACGAGGTGCTCTACCTAACTGAGCTACAGCCCTTTTGTTTGTGATAAATATTTTAATCTATATAGAATTTCTTGTCAAGATGAATATTCCATGATCCAACATGATGGATCCCTATCTGTTTCTGTTTCCTGCGAAAGACAGGTATTGCTTAGAAGTAAGATTCCATCTATAATCCATCGATGTGACGGGTCTATTTTGTTTCTCTTTGTGATGATAAACGACCTACTTAACCCAGTGGTTAGAGTATTGCTTTCATACGGCGGGAGTCATTGGTTCAAATCCAATAGTAGGTAGAACTTATTAGATACCGCAGTCAATAGTATCTAATAAGTATTTCTACCCAACTTCTTTTTTTTTTATTTTGTTTCTATCTTTTCCATTCCCTGCTACTCGTATTCTATTGAATTTTTTTTTT